CTTTCAATCAGTATCAAAAGTGGGTGGTAAACAATTGAATTTCATTCTGACTTTAACTGCTGCTTGTCAGTGTACAATGATGCCCCATTCAATATAAAAAAAAATGATTCAAAATAGTATATTTCTCTCCATTATTTCGAGGTAGAACTTGAGGATCAGGTGAAATATGAATCTGACCGGTCTGTTTCTACTAACCCACGAAGGATATTTTTTATCAGATTCCCATAATTGAAGTAAATCCGAGGTCTATAAATCCTCCTTTTCATAGTTGTAGAAGCGGTTTTTTTTGGAATCCCTTTTTCATCATTTTAAGGAATTGGTTAGTCGTCCAGTAACAAGTAAGATAAGAGTCGTAAATAATATTCGCTGAAAGAAAGAGAACAAACAAAGAAGAAAATAATTGGAATCGACCGTTTTAATGCATGCAGTATTGTATTAGATCGAGATCTAAAGGTTCGTTCTTGACCTAACTACAAGACGAGCTTTTATAATATGGAAAGATAAAATGTAGAACGTAAAAAGGAAAAGAGAATAGAAATTACTAGTCTTAGAGCCCAGTAGGACCAAAATACAAAATCAAGATTCTCTTTTTTTATAATATAAGTGCTCTAAAATAGAAAATGTATTTGATACAATAAAAAAAAGTTTTATTCCGGAATGTAATGATTCAAAAAACGTTTAATTTTTGAGTGAAGTTACACGTCCCAGTTCTTAATTATTAGTTTATAAGTTTACCTAAAAGTTGTTCAATGAATACGTTGGCGGGATGGGTAGATGTCGCGTATGATGAATCAATGTCTTTTTATATGCCTGTCACTTTTTCTTTGTTAGGGCCATCTATAATGATAGATGAATCAAAAACTTTAAATTGAACTTATTCTTTCAATTGGTATTTTTCCTTATCTCCTTTTTTTTCAAAAATGGAAACTTAGGTAAGTGCTTTTTTATAAACATATGTATAAAAAGAACCTATTTCATTTAGCTCCTTTATGCCTACTATAACTAGTTATTTCGGTTTTCTACTAGCGGCTTTAACTATAACCTCAGCTCTATTTATTGGTCTTAGCAAAATACGACTTATCTGAAATTAATATTTGAAATGCACAATTTATAAAAAAACCTTTCAGTGAGATTCCGTATAAATTACCAAATAAATTACCAAATAAATTACCAATTCTTAGTCATTGAGATTCATAGTAATTCGGGTTACTATTTAGGTATAGATATTACCTCCTTTTTCTCCTTTCAAACAAATTGAAATGATTGAAGTTTTTCTATTTGGAATCGTGTTAGGTTTAATTCCTATTACTTTGGCTGGATTATTCGTAACTGCATATTTACAATACAGGCGTGGTGATCAGTTGGACCTTTGATTAATTAATATCTCTTTTTTTGATTGACCTCCTACTTTCCTTAATAGAAAGGAGGTCAAATTAAGATTGCTATTCAAGTTAGTGAAGCTATTTCACGATCTAAGAATAAGATAAGAAGGATGAAATCACGCTCTGTAGGATTTGAACCTACGACATTGGGTTTTGGAGACCCACGTTCTACCGAACTGAACTAAGAGCGCCTTCTTATCAGAAAAGATAAGATTGTAAAGAAACCTTTTTAACCCCAATACATCTTTGAATGAAAGATTCTATTATTATTATATATGTTATGTTATATATGTTATGTCCAATTTTAATCGATCTCAATTAATCCCCCGTTACTGCTCAACGGAAAAGTAATAGGTAGGGATGACAGGATTTGAACCCGTGACATTTTGTACCCAAAACAAACGCGCTACCAAGCTGCGCTACATCCCTTCAATCGGTCTATAGTGTCATTGTAGAGAATTCCTATCTTGTTTTCCACATCGTTATTTCTTCGATTGATATATCCAATTTTTGTGGGCATTTCGTCTTTTTGGTCTTATTATATATAATATTAATATAGTATAATAATAGTAAAAGACTTATATACATATGAAATATGGAACGCAACGCGTCGTAAAAAAAAAATGAGTTTTTTCGGGAATGCTCGGAGACCCTTTTTATGTTGTTTTAAGAAAATTTTATTCACTGGATCGTTGTAGATTTCAATTTGAATTAGGCATTGTGTGTACAACTATAAGCGGTCCCTAACTGCCTATGCATCTGATCATATATGTATTACCATTCCATATTACAATATAATATATATTACACTACAAAGAAGGAGGTTTTTCAATGCGAGATCTAAAAACATATCTCTCCGTAGCGCCGGTATTAAGTACTCTATGGTTCGGGTCTTTAGCAGGTCTATTGATAGAGATTAATCGTTTTTTCCCAGATGCGTTGACATTCCCCTTTTTTTGATTCTAATTCTAGTTATTGACACAGTAACAAATAACAAAGATTAGGGATACAATTAAATATCTGTGACTCACCCTTCGCCCCCTTTTTCTCTTTTTTCCTTTTTCTTTTTTAGAATAAGGGAGGAAAGAGAAAAGAAATTGATATTAATTTCATTTTTAATTGCAGCAAAATCTTTCAGAATTGGATTTCAAGTTAGTAACTTCTATTTTTACCTTCCTTTCTTCTTCTTCGTTTCGGGTCGAAAATAGAAGAGTTGAGTAAATCAAAAATAAAAAGGGGGGTTCATGGCTAAGGGGAAGGATGTCCGAATAACTGTTATTTTGGAATGTACCAGTTGTGTTCGAAACGGTGTTAATAAGGTATCAACGGGTATTTCCAGATATATTACTCAAAAGAACCGGCACAATACGCCTAATCGATTGGAGTTGAGAAAATTCTGTGCGTATTGTTACAAACATACGATTCATGGGGAGATAAAGAAATAGATCAAATCGAGCGCCTGTATGGAACCCTTCCTTGGAAGGGGAAAAAATTACATTATATATTTATATATAATAATAACATATTTAAATTTAAATAAACCAAATCCTATTTATTTATTCTAATTCATTTTAGATCCGACTGAAATAGGGTTTTCGGGATAAGGAATAAACTAAGCAAACTATGGATAAATCCAAGCGACCTTTTCTTAAATCCAAGCGATCTTTTCGTAGGCGTTTGCCCCCGATCCAATCGGGGGATCGAATTGATTATAGAAACATGAGTTTAATTAGTCGATTTATTAGTGAACAAGGAAAAATATTATCTAGACGGGTGAATAGATTGACCTTGAAACAACAACGATTAATTACTATTGCTATAAAACAAGCTCGTATTTTATCTTTGTTACCTTTTCTTAATAATGATAAACAATTTGAAAGAACTGAGTCGACCGCTAGAACTACCGGTTTTAGAGCCAGAAAAAAATAGGCTTACTCTTTCTTCACTTGAATCCAAATTTCAATCCGAACTTAACCGGGGGTTGATGCTTTAATTCCAAAAATCATAAAATCAAGATTTGATTATCGTGTCGTAACAAAAAAAGGAATTGGGGAAGAATCAATCCTTTTTTTTGTGTTCATTCATTTGAGTTTAGCGTATTTTATCATATTCATTTTTACTCTACCGTCCCGGAGTTTATTCTCCGGGGAACTCCGTTTAAATTATTCCCATGGATTCTTTCCAATCCACTTCTTCTTTTATGATCTCATTGGAAATCATATAAAGACAATTTTTATTTGATATAGCTATTTGTGCAAGTATTTTACGATTAAGAAGCAACTGTTTCTTATACATATCGTGTATTAATTTACTATAACTATAGAATACCCCCCCTTTACGAATTACTGCATTTATTCGAGCGATCCACAAACGACGAAAATTTCTCTTTTGCCGATTCCTATCCCGATGAGACGAAAGCAAAGCTCTTATTTTCTGTTGAATAATTGTTCGAGTAAGCCTTGAATGGGCCCCTCGAAAGCTTGATGCAAATAAACGAATTTTTGTTCTACGTCTCCGAGCTATATATCCCCGTCTAATTCTGGTCATTGAATAAATGAAACTTTGACGAATAACTAATAGGTTTCCTTTCTTTCAGTTATTCTTTTTCCTTTCCTAGTCTATTAATAACAAAGCTTATTTTTCCAATGTATAAACTAAAAATTCCAACGGCTTTGGCTACTATAACCTTCCCGACCACTATTTTTCTTTTTCTAGACATTTCACGTCAAAATAATAAATTTTATTCTACTAGGTATCAAAATCCAAATAGAGTAACTAAAAAATAAAATAAAAATGGATAAAGATAAATAAATAGCGGCTTACATCGTTTCTATGGTTACTTCTTAAACGGTGAGGTCTTCTCTATACACCGGAGCTTTTACTTCATTAATCAATGTTATTGGTAACTTGTATAGTTCACATTCTTTGGCTCTACCCATAAATTATCCAGTAATAGGTCGTTCACTATGAGATCTACCTATACAGTAACGGTATTTAATTATGAGAGTTGGCTGGTCAGCTAACCCTGTTAGTCCGTTCTTGCAAGATGGGCCCAATCTTTCGGTTTTTTAAAGTAATATTTCCTCCGCTTAATGGATAACCATTTGCTACCAATGGAAAATTGCTTCTCATTTTAAATTGAAGTACTTGGATTTGCACCAATGGAAACCATAAATTTCATACACAAACGAAACGGGTGGATAGCTTTTCTTTTTTTTTAGATACTAAATTGAGTGTAGTTCTTTTTCTATTCTATCCTATTCGCTGGTACGGATCATTGATACTGGAAAAAGTGTTCTTTTTTTTGTTCCAGCTCACGATCTGAACGAGTCGCACATACACCCTAGTACATGTTCCTCGACGCTGGGGGCATCCCCGAAGCGCGGGTGATTTTGTGACATTTCTGATTGGCTGTCTTGTATTTCTAATAAGTTGTTTAATGGTTGGCATGTTAAATCATATATATAAATAATGGGCTGGTTTAGATGGATCCTAACCGGATGATTATGAATTACTTTAACTTATATTTTCTTTATTTTCTATTAACTTCGGCAAAAATAGAAAATCAAAAATCCCGGATTTACGGGGCATTCGGGCTATTTTCACGCAACCGCTACA